AACTTCTTATTTACCTAGCTGTCAAAGTGATCATTTTCCGCAGCCCGTGACAGAGCCCAGAAGTGTTCGCCTGCTTGCCCACGTCAGCAACTTTTTCTATTCGCCCCTGAGAGAAAGTCAACGCCATTATTCTTGAACAACCTATGATGATTCATTTCCTCTTAGATTACCGTCCCCAACTTCTCATTTCTTTTACGAAATAGCGTAAATAAAGTCCTCCGCCTACACGGGCGGGACTCAAAAAGATAGGTTAGCGACGGTTGGAATTGATTTAGAAGGGCTTGGCCCTACTCTATCTATCGGAATTCGCCGGTCAATATTCTTTCTACTAGACTAGTTCTCCAATAAGAGGAATCGGGGACGGCACTTGTTTTTACATTCTTGAAGACTTTCCCCGCTCTAGAACAATAGTAAGTAGTCAGTATAGCCAGTAGTTGGCCTTAAGCCTAGCTGTGTTACGGAATCGTGTTCAGGTCTTTCCATTCTTTAAATAGAAAGTCAGAATGTACTTCTGCTGTAAGAGAATGGCTTGCCGCGCCCGTCCTTGTTCTAGAATAGAAGAGTCAACCTCGAGAAGAATAAGCGTGGATGCCGGTCTTGAACTCCGTGAAGGCTTTACAGAGAACTAGGCTTTTCGCTTCATTGGATAAAGGCGGAGATCACTGGTTTGTAATTCCGGCTGTCACTGAATTCATCCGACAATTGATACCGAAAAATAGGCCTTTTCAAAAGCATCCTTTGATCCAGCTTTCTCTGCTTTAGGGTAACAAAACGGAGGAAGATGCCTAGCTAGTTTTGAACCAGAGCAGGAAAGTGAAATAGCTAAATAGGAAGTTAAGCCGCAAAGAGCCCCCTAAGGAGCTCTCTCCGTTCTATTCAATGGACTATTTGCTAAAGTTCAAAGGCCAGTTTGAAGAAGGTCCAGAATGCGAAGTAAGTAAAACTGCCGTTCCAATTCTAGAGGTGCCTATAAGGAAGGAATTAGAAAAAAATAGGATAACCGCCGGTAAAAAAGAAGTGTATTTAACCCACTTGTTGTACTCGTGAGGTAATACATCCACGATGGCTTGTTACAACGGTTTTAAGCATCAGAATTGGTGAATAAACGAAAGGTTATGGGGCTGCAAGTGCTTCTCCTTTCAGTCGAGTTAGCCAGTTCCTCTCCTTTCATTCCTCACCCGAGTTAGCCTCTTCCTCATCAATGAATATTGCTTTGCTCCTTCGGGGAGTCCCGTAATCTATTCAGATGGTCCTGCTTTAGTCTTTGTTGCTTTAAAGAGAGCCTGTCGGGATGCTCACAGGCACCATACCTATCCAACTTCTACTTCTCGGTAAGTGACTGGAAATGTCATACGAAGGCGTTTAACGTGCACTCGGAACAAAAAGATTCTCGAGAAGTGCTTATCGAGAGATCCCTACTCGGTAAAGCGGTCAGTAAGAAGGAATGGGCTACGGGCCTGTTCCCTCTACAAGCAACCACAGCTCGGATCTACTGTTTCCTTAGGGAGGGATGTATTCCTATAAGCTCGTGACAGGGGGAAAAAGGAATAAGTAGTCAAAGCTAGGCGAAAAAAGAAAGGGTTAGCTGCCTTGTTGATTAAAGGACCTGGGGGCGCTTTGTGGGAATACCCACCTTTTAATATGGATATCAATGACTAAAGTCTCTTCCCACGCAAAGAAAGAGAGTGAATTAGAGACATTATCTCACAGATGAAAGAAAAGAGGTCACTTGTTTAAGTCAAGCAATCGTAGAGACCGAGAAGAGTTTTCAGTTAAAATTCTCCCTCTTAAAGGCAGAACCAAAGAGAGTAGTGAGGGGGAGGAAACCCGACTCAAGGCCTAGTAGATCTATTCCTGCTACCTGGGAAGTTGAGTTGAAGAAGCTGTGACAGAACAAGCTGTTACTGAATCAGCTGCTATTGAACCGGAAGAAGGACTACTGGTAGTGGTTCGTCTTATTAGTAGCGGTCAGTGGGGAGAAGACTAGCTCTGGCTTTCAAGCGTGAACCAGGTCTTGGATTCGGCATTGGTTGGGCATGGTATTCTATTAGGAAGGGGCCTAAGCCCGAATGCTTTACTCTTACTCTTACTCTTTGGGTTTAGGAAGAGAAAAGCACTGTTTAGCTTAGTTAGATCCTCTTTGAGATGAAATGCGGAAAAGTCCTAATCAAAGGAGCCATCCAAGCAAAGTGGGAATACCCAGCAAGATCCGACCGAGTTCATACCCGGCTCAAGGCTTTAAAGAAGAAAGCCCATCTCTGTCAAGCCGAGAGAAAGTCTGCTTCACCTTCACTTCCTTCCGTACCTGATTCTGAGTCTGCGGCAGCCAGTGACTCGAGGTTCTGAAAGAAAGAACTCTAAGAATGTAATAAGAATACAGACTTGAGAGAACAAGTAACCTTTCTTAAAGGCGCCAAAGGCGGCGGGGTCTGAGATTAAGACTACTCAATTTGAGACAAGTGAGAAGCTTCGTTCATCCTTACTGGAAAAATGGAATTTTCTCCAAAGACAACTTGATGAACAGAAAAATCTTGTCAGGGTCCTCACTACTGAGAAAGAAGAACGTGAAACTGCGCTCTGCAAATCAAGGGCACCGAAGGCTCTGAAAGAAAGCCTCATCTCAAAATAAAGCACGAAGATTCCTAAAGTCAAACAAGTTTGGAGGGTAAGTCATATGTGCTTGTTTACCTTCTCAACTGTTCCAACACAACTTTCTGAGGGGTTGCTCTTACTGCGCTCTCTCCATGCAAGTCGGACACTTGGTACTTTGATAGTGGTTGCTCGAGGCACATGACAGGCGACAGAAGCAGGTTCACTACATTTTATAATGAATGTGTGAGTGGAGCTGTCACGTTTGGTGATGGAAGGAAAGCAAAAATTCATTGAATTTGAGCATAGCGAAGTGGGAGACCGTAGGGAGAGGCACTGTTTCAACTCCCGGAATTCCTTGCTTAAAGAATGTCCCGCTTGTTGAAGACCTGAAGACAAATCTCCGGTCAGCTTTGTGATGAAGTAGGAGATGTTTGGTTTAACAAAGAAAGATGTAGAGTCAATGATTCTAATGAAAAGGAAGTGCTGACTGGTTTAAGATCAAAGGACAATTGCTATTGCGCAAATGCAAGAGAAGCCACTGATGACAAGGTCTGTCATAAAGCTAGTAATGATGTCTTGGAGTTGTGGCACAAGCGTTTAGGTCACATGAACTTTAGTGATCTTCTTAAGCTAAGCGCTCCCATGAGAGGATTGCCTAAGTTGGGAGGCAAGCAAGAAGGCGCATGTGAAGGATGTAAATCGGGAAAGCAGACCAGAAGTCCTCATAAACCTATCAAGTAAGTGCATTTCCACCACCTGTCACCCCTTGGAGCTGTTGCACATGGATCTGGTAGGTCCAATGCTAACAGAAAGCATTGGTGGCAAGAAGTCTATATTGGCCTTGGTAGATTCTTTCTCGTGGGTATCCTTCTTGCACGATAAGTCAGAAGCTTTCAAAAGCAAATGTGCAATAAATGTGCAATAGAATACAAACTGAGAAGGATGCATCCGGTGCTTGCATCATTCGACTCAGAACTGATCATGGTGAGAATGCATCTTTTGCTGAGTACTGTAATGAAAAAGGAATCAAGCATGAATTCTCTATTGCCGCTCAACAAAATGGAGAAAAAAAGGGTATTTCTCGAGCTAGTAAATGCAAAAATAGCGCAACACTTTTGGGCTGAGGCAATTTGCATGTTATACTGCTAATAGAGTGTACCTTAGATCAGGAACAAAAACAACTCCCTACGGGCGGTAAGAGGCCTAACATTGAACACAGGAGGGCTATATCCTCAGAGAAAACCTAGCCAAAGCGCAGTGACCCTGATTCTTAGGTTATTCTCTGACCAGTAAGGCATATAGAGTTTACAACAAAAGGAGCAAAGCAACTTGACCAACGGGAAAGTACTAGGGCAGCCATGGAATCTGCAAATGTGAATGTAGATTACTCTAGCATACACCAGGATAAGTCTGAGGATGATGAGGCATTGGAGCCAGCAGGAGTTAGTAGGTGATCCAACACCTGAGATAAAAGACGCAGCAGATTCATATACTGACCTTAGTGATATAGATCTATACCTAGGTACAGAACGAGACCCGTTAGTGAGGTCCATATCGGTAATAGAAAGACCTGCCACCAAAAGCATTCCGATGGAGCAGAAGTAGACCCTTCCCCCGCCATAATAGCACCACCTAGCTTCGCTGCATCTGGATAGTAGTAGCACATATATTTATTTAGTGATCGTTATAGGGATAATGAAACCAATGATAGAGTTGACCTAGCCTAGCGACATCCATCCCTTGTCTCCGACCGGGAGATAGAGACTACTTCATGCGCAACTTCAACATCTCCTGCCAACGGGTAGGCCTTTTTTTCAAGACCCCCTTTCGGAAAACGCATTGGCTTTCACTCAAGTTCGAGGATCCATTAAAGCAAAACAAAAAATGCACGTTACAGACGAAAGGTGGATGCTCATTGGCGAATAAAGAGAGTGCAAGCTATGCAAAAACGGAGGAGATGCTCATGCCTTACCTTAAGTTTCTCATCAAGTGGAAGGGAAGGCTAAAATGTTATTCTTCCTTCTCAGAGGTCGATTCAGCAGCTTCAGTGACCCCCATGGTTATTGTATTGCAGGTTCTAATCCGGAGATGGATTCTTGTGGGTGGCTTCGCTTCTGGGTTCCCGGGATGGCTCCATCTCGGTTGTGGATCTAATCAGCTCCATCAGACCGCCTGCCTCCACAGCGGCCACTGCTTCCACAGCAGGACAGGAGTAGAAGTGAGTGCTTCAGGTTCGCTTCGACGCTCTCAACCTGGTTTGGATCGTTTGACTATGGCTCCGCGTTCTTTACAATCATAAGCTCGATCACGAGGGTCAAAATCAGGGTCTCCATCTCGCCTTATTAAAACGGCCAGACTCCAGTCGTCGGTTTACTGGAAGACTTGCCGAAGAGCTTAGTGCAAGGGAGACCGAGCAAGTGGGAATAAGTTCTTCCAACTGCAGAGTTTGCCTATATTTTCCTATAAAAACGATGTGAATCGGCCTATGTTAAGTAAGGGGGAAATAACCATTCGAAGTGGTGTATGGTAAGCTTTCTATGTGGATAGGACGGAGCAAATCTGCATCCCATCTTTAAAAGGAAATATATAAGAAAAAAAAAAGGTCGGATGGCCTAAGATCAAAACCTAAATGTGCCAGGGTGGACGATGAAGGAATTTGAGGGCTGATGTAGCTAACAGCCGCCTTCATAGTCGATTCATTAGGGTCGTCACCTTCTACCCGGAAGTATCCACGGTTTTCTTTGTCTGTTAAGCCTCACAGCTATGGGACTTCCTAAAGAAAACTGCAATCGTAGTTTATCAACCACTCACAAGACCACCGGGATCTTCGACTTAGCTCCCAAAGGTAATCCACCCGGCCCTTACCCAACCGGGAGCGGAAGATAACGAAAGGGAGACAAAGTCCTAACTAAATCATAACACAAGAACCTCCGTCTACATCAAAACACAAGCTACTCATTCAGTCGAGTCGATCCGATTCGTTCTTATCTATAGATAGCGCAAGAGATAACTTATGACTTCGCGGATGGAGAGGGATTCGAACCCCCGGTATTCCTATCAATACTTCGGTTTTCAAGACCGACTCTTTCAACCGCTCAGACATCCATCCTCTTCGCGCTTCGCTCGCCCTATCTATCCGCGCGCTGGCAGGTAGGGGCTTATCTATGTGATTCGCTACGCTTGCTTGCGCATATCGGCGGACTCTAGTGCCCGCCGGTTAGCGAAACTTTTCCGGTAGTACGAATCGCTACGCTTCGCTTGTTTCTATATGATAATATGCACCTTGGTTGCTGCGCTCCCTGCGGGTAATATAAAGAGAGTGAAGAACGAATGATCCTCCAAACAAAAGGAGTGATTGAGTCCGACTCAAGCGAGTGAGTGAAAGGCGTGGCAAGAGAGCGAGTTCGCGAGTCGAACTCGCTCTCTGCCCGTCGGTTTGATCCGGAGCTCAAAGCAACCGGAGTTTCTGCCTTTACTTCGTAACCTATCTTTCCCGGTATATGCGAGACTTTTAAGATCTAGCTCTTTTCCGGGCAAATGATTCAAATGAGAGCTGTGGAACACATGCATAACTGGATTAGCTTACTATTGATGATAGGGCCCAAGGAACAGAGGCACTAGACTTAGTAAAGTAAAGGGGGTTTATCTCTCTAAAACAGAAACAGAATAGGAGACTCAGATCTAGGCCTTTCGGGCAGGCGATCCCAACATATGACAGACCGGGGCAGCAGCGGGATCTTGCCATTTGATTTAACGATAACTCTCGGCGCAACGTTAAATTAGGGTCTAAAATAGGCTGTTTTGGGACTTTCAAGGGCAGCAAGCAGTAGATATGTGTTTACGAGACCGAGGTCAATGCATGAAAAACAAAAATAGGCCACTTGCTGGTTCATCCAATCGCAAGACGAAAGAAGAGGTATAGTTTTCCAACCGGAAGAAGAATTGGTGCAGAGGCAGCTAAAGAGCTCTAAAGCATTGACTTGCCCCTCATGGATACGGTAGCTCTCTAGAGAGCTTCTATGCCTTTCGGTTTCAAACTAAACGGAGGAGGTAACTAAAATAGGAAGAGGAGTGGAAGTAGCTCAACCAGCGCTAGAAGGAATCCTTCTGCCTGATAGAGGCAGAAGCCGGGAGAATTGATAAATGTCTTTGTTGGGGTGCGGCCCTTCTACTCCATTGAGAAGTACGAAGGCATGCTATCCGGGCAGGCCCCCTCGGAATCCGTTTTGTGCTAGTTAAAAAGGGTCCCTGCTTGACTTTCAGCTCAAATGGTCAGGCTGCTTTTCATTGGCCCCAGTGCGAGAAGGTCTTAGACTTTCCCGTCCTCCATTACAGATTTACTAGAAGTAGAGATTGATCCACGCCTAGGAGCCTTTCTGCTGGAGCCCCTATAAGGACCTATCGCGGGTCCACTAAAGCTAAATCAAGAATCCGCTTTGAACACTTCCAGTGCCTTATCTTTGTCTTAGGGCAGTTCCTCAGCGGAACAAAGGCTATAAGTCTCTAAGCTACGACAAAAGGGAAAGTAGTGTCCCCGGACCACGCACCAAAGGGATTATCCATTTGCACGAGGTATAGCTCAATCAATAAGTTGAAGTTCTGTCTTTCCATTGCTTCGGAATGCGGTAGCCTGGACTTCAAAATAAAAAGGACTATGCATTCAACAAAGTAAAATTCTCGGTCGGCTTCGAACAGAGATCAGTCAGTAAACAACCTAGCCTTATAATTTCAATATTGAGAAAGGATGGCAGTCCAAGATTCCGGTCAGCTAATCAAAGAAAGAAGCTTTCGGGCTACAATCTCGCAAATCTCAATGTCAAGAAAGAGGGAAGGCCTGTCTTCTGTTCCATGCTCTTTCGATAGTTCGTAGATTTGCCCATTCTACCATTGGAAGGCCTGCGATTAGAACTAGTAATGGGGGGAGTACATGTGCTACGTGAAACTAGAGATTTCCTTCTTTTTGATTAAATAGTAAATACTTTCCTTCATAAAGACTAGATTCAATGTGGTCGTAGATCAGTGGATCAGTCAATGAAGCATTTCCAGTCAAAGAGGGGAATAGATCTCAATCGAGAGGGTGAGCTGCGGGCTCATGCCACACATTCACCTTCGCCAAATGAAGAAAAGACGGGTTCTAGGGGTCCTTCTCAGGCATGTGATTCAGGCTCGTCAGGTGGTGGACATGAAAAAGTATAGAGCAGGGAGCCCAGGAAGAGGAGCTGCAAGAGAGACAAAGGCTTTCCAGTCCTTTCCTTTGACAGCGACTTAGAATGCCCTTCGGCGATCTTAAGGACTCACAAAGAGAGCCCCTCGGGCACCCAGGAAGACCTAATTACTTATATATAAGACAAAGCGTAGTTTACTTGCTTACTTGTTAGAGTAAAGGCACCGAAGGTGTCGACCCTTAGCGTTTCACACTAAGCTCTTCGATCCTTCCTCTAGTTCAAGAGTTCTAGTACTTGTACTTGCGTTTCGTTCCAGTTCGATGATTCTTCTTCGCTTTTAAGGCTTGTTCAATCAATCTCATGGGTTCCCATGGCTCGTCCTATAGGAAGGGGGATACCCGGCAAGTAAAGGGAGCTTGCTTACTTAGTGCTTGCGCTAAGGTTCTGAAAGAACGTTAAAAGCATTATATAGATATTTAATAGATCTTATCAGTCTTCTTGTGTAATAGTAACTCTCCCCCATCAATCGGTACTAGTTATTCTCATTTTGATTCCTTGACTTGATTTGTCCGATGAGAAATGCGAAACAAAAGAAGGATCCTCCTGCTGGGAATTATATCCTACTCTTTGCCCGGAGAGATGAATTGATCGATTCATCGGATCCTAGGTCGGGACTGACGGGGCTCGAACCCGCAGCTTCCGCCTTGACAGGGCGGTGCTCTGACCGATTGAACTACAATCCCAGGGTGTACAGCCTAAAAATTATTTTTCTTTTTTCTCACATTCGAACCATTTTGTTTCGCCGTGTTGTAACAGAGACACGAATGATATACTATATTATTATAAAATTTATATATTATAATAATATATTTATAAATGAAAATGCAGTAAACTCATAGTGGGCTAATTCATGAATTGAATCAAATGGACCCTTTTAACTAAGCGGTAGAGTCACGCTCTTTAAACGCCCTAAGAAATAGGCGTAAGTCATCGGTTCCAATCAGATCCGAAAAATGATAAATCAATCAAAAGTAAGTGCAGTGGTGAATCATGACTATATAAGCTATTCTGATATTAAGATTCGATATAGATTCAATCGTGGAAGCGGACCTTTGATTTCCTTGGACCACGTAAGAATTCGCCGTCCGATTGAATCTTTTTGTTCCTGGATGCTCCATAGAAATCCATCGCTATTCCTTTCTTCCACCGAGAAAGGTTCATTCCGAATCACAAGATCAATTTATCTCTCTTTTTTTTTCTTTTAGTTATGGTAATGCAATGCAAAAGAGGTCTCGGAAACCGGGTTGTTTCTGATGATGAAAAGCGCTTTTTTTATGTTATGTGAAATTGATGAAAACCCGATATTTAAAGGTCGGTAATGTTAGAAGACGACTGTCGGTATCAGATGGTAAGATACCTATGGTAGGTATATCTTTGAAAGCTCTGACGGAGAGAATTAACGGACTCTTCGGGGGCTACTTAAGGCACTTTAGTGCAAACAAACCAGAAGGACTGGAGCTGTTGGATGTTGCTCAGTGCTGCTATAACTTAACAACCAAAAAGCTCTGCGTCGAACTTCAGCCCCTTCGAGTTGGCCACGGAGCAACAGCCTCTGACGCCCCACACCATTGCGGCAGGAGGGGGCTTGCCCATCAGCCTACTTTGCCAAGAGGTGGCAGGAGCGCAACGATCTAGCCCAAACCTACTTAGATGAAGCAGCAAGGGGAGCTACGACCCTTCTTGGAGATAACTCCAAAAGCCAAACCTAGCCCAACCTACTTAAACAACCTAATGGCTTGGCCCGGTCTGAAGGAAGAAGAAAGTAGACCTTGTAGAGAAGCGGGTAGGAGGGGTAGCCTATAGACTCAAGCGATCAGCTCGGCGAAAACTCACCCCGTATTCCATGTGAGTCAGTTGACTTCGATTAGACCAGACCGCCCCAGAGAGGACCCACGAGGGCACCACCGGATGTTTTATATAAACTTACTAAAGAAGAAGTTGAGTATATCATAGCTGACCGCACCATGGGCTAGCCCATACACCCACTGCACGAGCGGAATACTACTTAGTCAAGTAGAAGGGCCAACCTGAGAGCGAGGCGGAACGGGCTGAAACTTACGATTCGAAGACCAAGTCAGAGACTACTGGACGTCTCGCAGAGCGACTCTCAACGAGGACGTTGAGACTTTTAGAAAAAAAAAATTTTGGCTTAATCCGTCTTTACTAAAGATCAAGGAGTACAC